AGAACTTCTTAAGCGAAATAAGCATTTTTTTGTTCTTAGTGTTAGTGATATAACATATAGGCATTAGTTAAAAGGCCCAAGGATCTCTAGTATATTCTATTCAAAGTATTAAAAAATAATTAGGGTAGAGGATTATTGCGGCTATTGACTCGATATGAATATGTAAACATAATCTAATGCATCGAACGATTATATTCTCTCATCTTGCCCTATCCTAGATTTATATTATTTTCTAAAATTGATATCTAAAATTGATAAAATTATTAATTGATTCAATCTCTTGAATTGCTAGGAACCAAAATATAAAAAAAGTGTTTCCATACCAAAATTAGAAACTTTAGTTGGATCTCTACTACCCCGATGGACTCTCTAAGAACCCGATGGACTCTCTAAGAAAAAAAAAATCAAGGTATTTAATTAGAGTTATAATGCAAAATTCATTCTATTTTGAATCAATTTGTAGTACTAAACTAAAGTAGTCAAAATCATGATTTGGAATGAACCAAAATACTTATTTGTTACTGCAATACCACTTAATAAGACTAACCAATGTTAGTAAGGCCAACCAATGGTTAAGTTTCGCTACAAGAAAAAGTTTGTTTTGAAGCAAACCTACATAATGAAGTATAGCACAGTGGTATAATCGGCGGAATCGTAAATTCTACATAAGATACTTCTATTCTAATAGTAATAGAAAAAAAAAAATAAATATTATTGAAATCGAACGATTCAATAAATCAAATCTCTAAACCAGCTCAACTCAAAGAAAGAGGGTACAAATTTGGATTTGATACATTTATGACCAATTTATTATCTCTAAAACAACCAGTTGGAGTTGTTCTTCTACCAAAAAGCGATTTCTCGGGGTATTCTACAAATACAAAACCCATAATAGGTACTCGATCCATGTGACTTATGATTAGATTTGGTTGAGTCGGGTTGGAGTTTTTATCCGAGATTTGATAAATATTAATTGTATTCATTCAAATAAATACAATTTTTGTTTTTATTTTCCTGTCCCTATGAATCTAATCCATTATCACTCATGAATAGGTACTCGATCCATGTGACTTATGATTAGATTTGGTTGAGTCGGGTTGGAGTTTTTATCCGAGATTTGATAAATATTAATTGTATTCATTCAAATAAATACAATTTTTGTTTTTATTTTCCTGTCCCTATGAATCTAATCCATATGATCATAGGGTACTGCTTCTAGTTCTATGGACCAACCAACTGACCAGCCACAAACAAGTCCTAATAAGATGAGGAAATTCAAACTCAAAAAAAAAAAAGAATGTAAATATATGTATAGGGCTATACGGACTCGAACCGTAGACCTTCTCGGTAAAACAGATCAAACTTTTTATTATCGAAATGATTCGAACTGTTTCAAAGACCCAACATGCATTTTGTTGCATTGGGCTCTTTCATCAACTGATGAAAAGATCAGTTAGTCCACCATATTTTTTCTTCACCGAAAACAAGAAGATAATGAGATGGCTCCATTTGCTCTGATTCATTATTTGAATTCTGATCTAAGAGCAATACCAAAGTGTTTCAAAGAAGGGTTACTTTGACGTAGGTCTGCTTCCGGCCCAGATCCACCTAAGTTAAAGTTTAATGGAGTCTCTATCGTTCCGCTCTAAGAGTCAAATATGAGACTTCTTACACCTTAAAGTTCATAGGACGAAAAGAGGTTATTTTGAGGCCCTTATACTCGTTATGCCTAGCATTGAATAGACTGGGTATTCACCTTATCAATTCTCAAATCAATGATGGGCTCTATTTGGCATCGGAATTCGCACCCGAATCGGACTGACCAAATATTTGTTTTGTCAGGCTACTGTTCTCTTGTTCTCTCGAATCCTTGGGGTAAGACATCGATTTATCAATAAGATTATTTAATTACATGATTGACTCCCTTGAAAAGCATTGGCGCACGTGTAAACGAGGTGCTCTACCAACTGAGCTATAGCCCTTGTCATAGACATCTTAACATATAGATAATTTCTTGTCAAGATGGATATTGCTAATAATAGTTCTTTGCCCGTTTCCTCTTAATTAAGTTAAGAATTGGTATTGCTTAGAAGTGATATTCTATATATAATCCCCGAAGTAATGAGTCTCTTTTTTTTTTGTAGTGATAAAAGACCTACTTAACTCAGTGGTTAGAGTATTGCTTTCATACGGCGGGAGTCATTGGTTCAAATCCAATAGTAGGTAGAACTTATTAGATACCGGATGGTATCTAATAAGTTTTTCTACTCATCTTCTTTTTTTTTGTTGTATTAGATTAGACTTTATTGTTTTCAATTGTCGAAATCAAAACAAAACATGCTATGCTGTCTATCTAATAAAGAACTTCTTTTGATTGTTCCGATGCATCAACTAGTCGGAAATAACATTGATAGCCTCTACTCGTGTCCTAGCTCGTCTGAGAGCCAGATTCGCCTCAATTGCTTGTCTTTTACCTTCTGCTTTACTCAAGTTAGCTTCC